ATTTTATAATAATTTTAAAGTAATTATTAAAAATAATAGTTATTATTAACTTTATTTTTTAATAATTGAATTTAGTTATATATATATACATATATATTTATATATATATTTAATAAAATTTTAAGTAAAATTTTAAATTATATTTAAAACTATATTAATCATTGTATATAGTTTTAAATATAATTTAAAATTTTAATTATATATTTATACATATAAATTATATATTTGTATATATATGTAATTTATAATTTATATATAAATATTGTATATATATATATATATATATTAATTTAATTTTCTAATTAGAATATTAATTAACATATATATATATATATATATAATATTTATATTAATATAAAAATCTATACCTATATATTATATATAAAAATATAAATTATTAATTTATATTAAAGTAATTATTTATATAAATTAGGTTTAGTTTTTATAAATAATTATTTAATATAAATATTATTATATTTAATTAATATAAATTTATATATATATATATATATAATATTTAAAAAAAAAAAAAAAAAAAACTTAGTTTTATTATTTTAATAAATAATAATTTATATAATAAATTATATAAATTTATTTAAATTAAATAATAAAATTAAAAAATAAATAGGGGTTTAATTTTTAATAAGTTGATTACTTAAATTTATTTATTTATTTTAATTTTTATTTAAATTTATTCATAATTTATTTTATTTATTAATTAAATATTGATTTATAAATTTTTGTTATTATTATTTAGTTATTTATTTTTAATAAAGTTTTATTTTAGCTTAAAAAATTTATTATTAATTTATATTATATGTAAATTTTTGTGTGAATTTTTATTTATTTAAAAAGTAAATATTTTTATTTATTTACAGTAATTAATATTATTAATTAAAGAAATTTAGAAATAGAAATATTAATTAATATTGACTTAATTTGTGCCAGCAGTTGCGGTTATACAAATAATATAAATAAATTTTATTAATTAAAGTTAAATTGATTTATTATAAATGTAAAATGAATTATTAAGTGAAATTTTAATTTATTAATTTTTTAAAATTGAAATTAATTGAAACTTGAAAATTTTAATTAAAAACTAGGATTAGATACCCTATTATTTAAAATGAAAATTTGATTATTTGAGTAGTAATAGGTATGATCTTGAAACTTAAAAAATTTGGCGGTATTTTAGTCTATTCAGAGGAACTTGTTATGTAATCGATAATCCACGATGTACCTTACTTAAATTTGTAATTCAATTTATATACCGTTGTTATTAGAATATTTTATAAGAATAATAATTTTCTATATTTTTCATTAAAATTAATATCAAATCAAGGTGTAGTTTATATTTAAGAATTAATGAGTTACAATAAAATTTATTTATATGAATTTAAATATGAAAAGTTTAATGAAATTGGATTTGATTGTAAAATTATAAAGATAAATAATTTGATTTTAGCTCTAAAATATGTACATATCGCCCGTCGCTCTTATTATTAAAGTAAGATAAGTCGTAACATAGTAGATGTACTGGAAAGTGTATCTGGAATCAATTTAAAGCTTAATTAGTAAAGTATTTCATTTACATTGAAAAGATTTTTGTGCAAATCAATATAAATTGATTATTATTTATTTATTAAATTATTTATTATTTAATTTAAATTATTAAAAATAATTATATAATATAATGTTTTAGTATATTTTATAAAATAAATAAAATTTAATAATAGTTTATTAGTATTGTAAAATAAAATTGAAATATTATGAAAAATTTTTATTTTAAAAGAAAATTTAATTTATTGTATCTTGTGTATCAGAGTATATTAAATTAAAAATAATTAAAATTATTTTTCTCGATTTTAAAAGATTTAATGAATTAATAAATATAATGTAATAAAATTATTTTTAATAATTTATTAGAAATGAAATGTTATTCGTTTTTAAAGGTATCTAGTTTTTTAAGAAATAAATTTAATTTAGAAATTTAAAATTTATTTATTTAATTTATTATTAATTAAATAATTTTTAAAATTTAATATTTTATGGGATAAGCTATAAAATAAATTTTTATAAATAATAAATATTTATTTAATATATTATATGGTTAGAATTATCAATTTTTATAAAGTTTGTTATAAATTAGTTTTTATATTATATTATTTATTATATTTTAAGTTTTTATTAAAATATTTATTTAAATATAAAAAATAAATTAATAATGATATAATTAGTATATTTTTTTTGTATAATTAAATTTATAAATGTTAAGTTTTAATAAAGAATTCGGCAAAAATAATATTCGCCTGTTTAACAAAAACATGTCTTTTAGAAATTAATTTAAAGTCTAACCTGCCCACTGATTTTTTTAAATGGCCGCAGTATATTAACTGTGCAAAGGTAGCATAATCATTAGTCTTTTAATTGAAGGCTGGAATGAATGGTTGGACGAAATATTAACTGTTTCATTTAAATTTATAATAAAATTTTATTTTTTAGTTAAAAAGCTAAAATTAATTTAAAAGACGAGAAGACCCTATAAATCTTTATATAAGTATTATTTTATATTTTATAAATAAATTTTATTAAAATAATAATCATATATTTTATTGGGGTGATATTAAAATTTAAATAACTTTTATAAAAAAAATCATTAATATATGAATAATTGATCCATTTTTAATGATTAGAAAATTAAGTTACTTTAGGGATAACAGCGTAATTTTTTTGGAGAGTTCATATTGATAAAAAAGATTGCGACCTCGATGTTGGATTAAGATATAATTTTAGGTGCAGCCGTTTAAAATTTAAGTCTGTTCGACTTTTTAAATCTTACATGATCTGAGTTCAGACCGGCGTAAGCCAGGTTGGTTTCTATCTTTAATAAATAAATATATTTTAGTACGAAAGGATTGAATATATAAATAATTTTATTTTTAGTTTAAGAATATAATTAATATTTAACTATTTTGGCAGAATAATGTAATAAATTTAGAATTTATAGATGTAATTTATATTACAAATAGTACTTGTTTTATATAGAATTAGTTTTATTTTTAATTATAAGTTTAATATTGATTATTTGTGTTTTGGTAAGTGTAGCTTTTTTAACATTATTAGAACGTAAGGTATTAGGATATATTCAAATTCGTAAAGGTCCTAATAAAGTTGGATTAATAGGTATTCCTCAACCTTTTTGTGATGCAATTAAATTATTTACTAAAGAACAAACTTATCCATTATTATCAAATTATATTTCATATTATTTTTCTCCTATTTTTTCATTATTTTTATCTTTATTGTTATGGATGAGTATACCATTTTTTATTAAGTTATTTTCTTTTAATTTAGGATTATTATTTTTTTTATGTTGTACTAGATTAGGTGTTTATACTGTTATAATTGCTGGATGGTCATCTAATTCAAATTATGCTTTATTAGGGGGGTTGCGATCAGTAGCACAGACTATTTCTTATGAAGTTAGTTTAGCTTTGGTATTATTATCTTTTGTTTTTTTAATTAATAATTATAATATAATTAATTTTTATTATTATCAGATTTATTTATGATTTTTTGTTTTATTATATCCATTAGCATTTATTTGATTAATTATTTCATTAGCAGAAACTAATCGTACACCTTTTGATTTTGCAGAAGGTGAGTCAGAATTAGTTTCTGGATTTAATGTTGAATATAGAAGAGGAGGGTTTGCATTAATTTTTTTATCTGAATATGCAAGAATTTTATTTATGAGTATATTATTTTCTTTGATTTTTTTAGGTGGGGATGTAATTAGTTTTTTTTTTTTTTTTAAGTTAATATTTATTTCTTTTATTTTTATTTGAGTTCGTGGTACGTTGCCTCGTTTTCGTTATGATAAATTAATATATTTAGCTTGAAAGAGATTTTTACCTTTTTCTTTAAATTATTTATTATTTTTTATTGGATTAAAAATTTATTTATTATATTTAATTTAATTAATTAATTTTAGTATTTTAAGTTAATAGAAAATTTTAGTTTCTATGTTATGTTTTCAAAACATATGCTTATTCAAGCTCATTAACTGAAAATTTTAATTTAATAAATTATCTCATCATTTAGAAATTAATGGGTTAATTATGTAATATAAAAAGTATAAAACAGTTAAAATTTGTCCAATAATAATATAAGGGTTTTCTACAGGTCGTGCTCCAATTCATGTTAATAAAATAACAATTATTACTATAAATCAAAATATAATTTGATTAATAGGATAAAATTCATATCCTCGAAATTTTCTTAAATTATAAAAAGGTATAATTATTAAAATTGCAATTGATATTACTAGTGCAATTACTCCTCCTAATTTATTAGGAATTGATCGTAAAATAGCGTATGCAAATAAAAAATATCATTCTGGTTGAATGTGTAGGGGTGTAACTAATGGATTAGCAGGAATAAAATTATCTGGATCTCCTAATATATATGGATTTCATAATGTTAGTATTGTTAGTAATATTATTATAATAAGAAATCCTACAATGTCTTTGTAAGAAAAATATGGATGGAATGGAATTTTATCTAAATTTGAATTTAAACCTATAGGGTTATTAGATCCTGTTTGATGTAGGAATAATAAGTGAATTATTACTATTGCTAATACGATGAATGGTAAAATAAAATGGAATGTAAAAAATCGTGTTAATGTAGCATTATCTACAGCAAATCCTCCTCAAATTCATTGTACTAAATCTGTTCCTAAATAAGGGATTGCTGATAATAGATTAGTAATTACTGTAGCTCCTCAAAAAGATATCTGTCCTCATGGTAGTACATAACCTATAAAGGCGGTTGCTATAACTAGAAATAAAATAATAGTTCCTGATAGTCATGTTGGTATAAATAAATAAGATCCATAGTATATTCCTCGTCCTACATGTAAATAAATGCAAATAAAGAAAAATGATGCTCCATTAGCATGTAAAGTTCGTAATAATCAACCATAATTTACGTTTCGACAAATATGATTTACTCTATCAAAAGCTATGCTAATATCTGCTGTGTAATGTATGGCTAAGAATAGTCCTGTAAGAATTTGAATTATTAAACAAATTCCTAATAATGATCCAAAATTTCATCATGTAGAAATATTAATAGGTGATGGAAGATCTACTAATGCGTTATTAGCAATTTTTAATACTGGATGGTTAATTCGTATTGGTTTGTTCATTAGTTTATTGATCGTAAAGGTCCATAGAATAGTTTAGTGATTTTTACTGTTGCAATTAATGTAATTAATAAATATATAATAAGTATAATTGTAATTATATTGGTTGGATAATTATATAATTTATTTAAATTTAAAGTATTTTCTTTAATAAAAGAATTAATTTCTGTAATAGAAATTATTTCATTATTTAGTGAGTTATATGTTAATATTATTTTATCTATAATAAATATATATATTATTATAATAATTAATATTATAATTGTAATTAAAGTTATTTTTATAGATAAAGAAAATATTTCATTTGAAGCTAATGATGTTACATAAATAAATAAAATTAATATTCCTCCTACAAAAATTAAAAATAAAATGTATGAAAATCAAAATCTTTTTGTTATTAATCCTGTTATTAAACAAATTATGATTGTTTGAATTAATAATATTAATCCTATACTAAGAGGATGATTTATTTGTAAAAAAATAAAGCTAAAAATTAAGGTTATTCTATATAATATAAGTTGTATAATATCAAGAGATAGTTTAACTAAAATATTAATTTTGGAGATTAATGATAAAGATATTTCTTTTTTCTTGATGTTTAAAAAGAATATATTCTTAATTTTGGTTTACAAGACCAATGTTTTTATTAAACTATTAAAACTAATGATAATATTAATTAGTTGAGGGTTACCATTTTTAATGATAATAATAGGTATTTTTATTTTTGTGTCTAATCGTAAACATTTATTGTCTATATTATTAAGTTTAGAATATATTGTTTTATCATTATTTTATATATTATTTATTTATTTAAATATATTAAATTATGAAAGATATTTCAGTATAGTGTTTATAACTTTTAGAGTATGTGAAGGTGTTTTAGGTTTATCAATTTTAGTTTCAATAATTCGTATATATGGAAATGATTATTTTCAGTCTTTTAGAATTTTACAATGTTAAAAGTTTTATTTATGTTAATTTTATTAGGCCCAATTTGTTTTATAAAAAATATATTTTGAATGGTTCAAAATATATTTTTTATAATTATATTTTATTTAATTTTAAGAAATTTTGTTTTTAATTATTGAATAAGAATTAGATATTTTTTTGGTATAGATTTACTTTCTTATGGAATAATTTTATTAAGTTTTTGAATTTGTTCATTAATATTAATAGCTAGTGATTCAATTAATAAGTTTAATAATTATAAAAAATTATTTTTATTAAATGTATTATTATTATTATTATTGTTATTATTAACTTTTATAAGAATTAATTTATTTATATTTTATTTATTTTTTGAAGGTAGTTTAATTCCTACTTTATTTTTAGTATTAGGTTGAGGATATCAACCTGAACGTTTACAGGCTGGTATATATTTATTGTTTTATACTTTATTAGTTTCTTTACCTATATTAGTTACTATTTTTTATTTATATAATAATTTAAATACAATAAATTTTTATTTATTAAATAATTATAGTTTTAATTATTTTATTTTATACATTTCATTAATTAGATCTTTTTTAGTTAAAATACCTATATTTTTGGTTCATTTATGATTACCTAAGGCTCATGTAGAAGCTCCTGTATCTGGTTCAATAATTTTGGCTGGTATTATATTAAAATTAGGTGGTTATGGGTTATTACGAGTTTTTTTTTTTTTACAATTATTAGGTGTTAAATATAATTTTGTTTTTATTAGTATTAGTTTAATTGGGGGAGTATTAGTAAGTTTAATTTGTTTATGTCAAACTGATTTAAAATCATTAATTGCTTATTCTTCTGTTGCTCATATAGGGATTGTTTTAAGAGGATTAATGACAATGACTTATTGAGGTATTTGTGGTTCTTATACTTTAATAATTGCTCATGGTTTATGTTCATCAGGTTTATTTTGTTTGGCTAATATTACTTATGAACGATTAGGGAGACGTAGATTATTAATTAATAAGGGTTTATTAAATTTTATACCTTCTATATCTTTATGATGATTTTTATTATGTTCTGCTAATATAGCAGCTCCTCCTACATTAAATTTATTAGGAGAAATTAGATTATTGAATAGAATTGTTATATGATCTTGAATAACTATATTTTCTTTGATTTTTTTATCTTTTTTTAGTGCTGCTTATACTTTATATTTATATGCTTATAGACAACATGGTAAAGTATATTCAGGAATTTATTCTTTTAGAATAGGGTTTAATCGGGAATATTTATTATTATTTTTACATTGATTTCCTTTGAATTTATTAGTATTAAAGTCTGAAATAATTTTATTATGATTATAAATTTAAATAGTTTAATTAAAATATTGATTTGTGGTGTCAATGATATGAATTTATTCATTTTGAATTGTGAAATATTTGTCAATTTGTTTAATTAATTTTATATTATTATTTTTTATTAGAATTAGTTTATTTATTTTTTCTATTTATTTTATTTTAAATGAATTAGTTTTTTTTTTAGAATGAGAAGTAGTTTCTTTAAATTCTATAAGTATTGTTATAACTTTTTTATTTGATTGGATAAGTTTGTTATTTATGTCTTTTGTTTTATTAATTTCTTCTTTAGTAATTTATTATAGAAAAGAATATATAAGAGTTGATATATATATTAATCGATTTATTTTATTAGTTTTAATATTTGTTATGTCTATGATAATATTAATTATTAGTCCTAATTTAATTAGTATTTTATTAGGTTGAGATGGACTTGGATTAGTTTCTTATTGTTTAGTTATTTATTTTAATAATGTAAAATCTTATAATGCAGGTATATTAACTGCTTTAATAAATCGTGTAGGAGATGTAGCTTTATTATTAGCTATTGCTTGGATATTAAATTATGGGAGATGAAATTATATTTATTATTTAGAATTTATAAAAAGTGATAATGAGATATTATTAATTGGGGTATTAATTATACTAGCAGCTATAACTAAAAGAGCTCAAATTCCTTTTTCTTCTTGATTACCCGCAGCTATAGCTGCTCCGACTCCTGTTTCTGCTTTAGTTCATTCTTCAACATTAGTTACTGCTGGTATTTATTTGTTAATCCGTTTTAATTTTTTATTAGTTGATACTATAATATCTCAAGTTTTATTATTAATTTCTGGATTAACTATATTTATATCAGGTTTAGGAGCTAATTTTGAGTTTGATTTAAAAAAAATTATTGCTTTATCAACATTAAGTCAGTTAGGATTAATAATAATAATTTTATCTATAGGATTTTATAAATTAGCATTTTTTCATTTATTAACACATGCTTTATTTAAAGCTTTATTGTTTATATGTGCTGGAGCTATTATTCATAATATAAATAATTTTCAGGATTTGCGTTTAATGGGTGGATTAAGTTTGTGTATACCTTTAACTTCTTCTTGTTTTAATGTAGCTAATTTAGCTTTATGTGGTATACCATTTTTAGCTGGATTTTATTCAAAAGATTTAATTTTAGAAATTGCTTCTTTAAGTATATTAAATATATTTATTTATTTTTTATTTTTTTTTTCTACTGGACTTACTGTTTGTTATTCTTTACGATTAGTTTATTATTCTATAACAGGAGATTTAAATTGTATATCTTTAAATGTTTTAAATGATGAGGGGTGAGTTATATTGAAAGGTATATTAGGATTAATATTTATAAGAATTATTGGAGGTAGAATATTAAGATGATTAATTTTTTTAACTCCTGATATAATTTGTTTACCTTATTATTTAAAATTTATAACTTTATTTGTATGTATTTTAGGAGGTGTATTTGGTTATTTAATTTCAAAAATTTCATTATTTTTTTTAAATAAATCATTAAATTATTATTTATTTAGTTTATTTGTTGGGTCTATATGATTTATACCATATATTTCTACTTATGGTATTATTAATTATTCTTTAAATATTGGTATAAATACTTTAAAAAATTTTGATCAAGGATGATCAGAATTTATTGGGAGACAAAATTTATATAAACAATTAGTTAATTTTTCTCAATTTAATAATATGTTACAAAATAATAATTTAAAGGTTTATTTAATATTATTTGTTTTATGAATTATTATTTTAGTTATATTTTTAATTTTTGTATATTTAAATAGCTTATATATAGAGTATAACATTGAAGATGTTATGGAGGTTATTTTAATCTTTAAATATTTTGTATAATTTTTTTTAGTAATTTATAAAAAAAATATTTTATTTTTACAATGAAAATGTAATGTTTTTATTAAACTATATAAATTAGAAATATAAATGGAATTTAACCATTAAAATAAAAAGTTAGCAGCTTTTATTTGAATATCATATTTCTTTAATTGGAATGTATAAATTCAATTTTATCATTAACAGTGATAGACCTCTTTTTGGTTTCAATTAATTATTTAGAATAAGGGTAAAATTACCTAATATTAGGTCGAAACTAATTGCAATAAATCGCTTCATATTCAAGGTAAATTGAATTAATCAATGATTTTTGAATGCAAATCAAATGTTATTTATTAACTATAACCCTAATTAATTTGATCAATTTAATATACCTTGGTTTCATTCATGGTAAAGTCCTAATAATAAAATTAAAATGAAAATAATAGATGTTATTGATCAAATTAATAAATTTGAATAATTAATAATTATAATTATTGGTAAAATTAATGCAATTTCTACATCAAAAATTAAAAAAATAATTGTAATTAAAAAAAATTTTAATGAAAATGGTAATCGAGATGATGATATAGGGTCAAATCCACATTCAAATGGAGAATTTTTTTCTCGGTCACTATATCTTTTTTTTGATAAAATAGTAGCTAATAATATAACTACAATTGATAAAGTAATAATAATTAATGATATAATAAAGATAGAAAAAATTATTTATACTATTTATTTAAATAGACTTTATGATTGGAAGTCATATATACTTTTATATTATATAAATTATTATTTATTTTATCCTCCTCATCAATAAATTGATACATATAAAAATAATCAAACAATATCAACAAAGTGTCAGTATCATGCAGCTGCTTCAAATCCAAAGTGATGATTTTTTGAAAAATGATTATTTAAATGACGGATTAGACAAATTAATAAGAAAGTTGTTCCAATTAATACATGAAGTCCATGAAATCCTGTAGCTATGAAGAATGTTGATCCATATACAGCATCAGCAATTGTAAAAGGGGCTTCAATATATTCATATGCTTGTAAAATAGTAAAATAAATTCCTAATAATACTGTAAAAAATAATCTTTGAGTGGTTTGGGAATGATTTCTTCTTATTAGTCTATGATGAGCTCATGTAACAGTAATTCCTGAAGCTAATAGAATAGTTGTATTTAATAAAGGAATTTGGAATGGGTTAAAAGGAGAGATTCCTATAGGTGGTCAAATAGCTCCTAATTCAATAGCTGGTGATAAACTTCTATGAAAAAAAGCTCAGAAAAATGAAGAAAAAAATAAAATTTCTGATAGAATAAATAGAATTATTCCTCAACGTAATCCTGTAGTTACTGAATAGGTATGTAATCCTTGGAAAGTTCTTTCTCGAGAAACATCTCGTCATCATTGATAAACTGTTAAAATAGTAATGATTGTTCCAATTAAAATTAAAGATATATTATATTGGTGGAATCATTTTACTAAACCTGATACTATAGTTATGATTCCAATTGCTCTTGTTAGAGGTCATGGGCTATAATCAACTAAATGAAAAGGGTGATTTGAATGTGTTGACATTAAATTACTTCTCTAGAGTATAATGTACTTAGTACAGCAAATACATATGATTGAATAATAGCAACTGCTGATTCTAAAATTAATAGTAAAATTTGTACAATTAATAAAATTGTAATTATTATTACTGTTAATGAGGATCCAGTATTTCCTAATAAAGTTATTAGTAAATGTCCAGCAATTATATTAGCTGTTAATCGAACTGCAAGTGTTCCTGGTCGAATAATATTTCTGATTGTTTCAATACATACTATAAAAGGTATTAAAATTGATGGAGTGCCTTGTGGTACTAAATGAGTAAATATATGTTGAGTATGATTTAATCATCCATAAATTATAAAAGCTAGTCATAAAGGTAAAGCTAATATTAGTGTTAATGTTAAATGGCTTGTTCTAGTAAAAATATAAGGAAATAATCCTATAAAATTATTAAATAAAATTAAAGAAAATAGAGATACAAAAATAAGAGTTGTTCCTTTTTGATTTGGATTATTTAATAATGTTTTAAATTCTTTATGAAGAGTTATTAAAATATTATTTCAAATAATATGATGTCGTGAAGGTATAAATCAATATATAGAAGGAATAATTAAAAGTCCAATGAATGTTCTTAATCAATTTAATGATAAATTAAATATGCTTGAAGATGGATCAAATACAGAAAATAAGTTAGTTATCATTTTCAATTTATTGGAGTTATATTAATTTTTTTTGATATTTTAGTTTTATTTATTGAAGGTATATAAATATAATAATTTACTATATTAAATAAAATAAAAATTAAAAAAAATAATAAGAATAAACTTAATCAATTAATAGGAGCTATTTGAGGAATTAAAAAATATTATTATTATAATAATTTTAGTTTGACATACTAATGTTATATATTTAACTAATTTTTTCCATTAAAAGTAATTGCTAGATTACTATAACATGGTTTAAGAGACCAGTACTTGCTTTCAGTCATTTAATGTTAATTTATATTATAAATTCATTTAATGAAATAATTTATAGGAATTCTTTCAATAACAATAGGTATAAAACTATGATTTGCACCACAAATTTCTGAACATTGACCAAAAAATAATCCTGGTCGGTTAATAAGAAAGTTAGTTTGATTTAATCGTCCTGGAGTTCCATCAATTTTTACTCCTAATGCAGGAATAGTTCATGAGTGAAGTACATCTGCTGCAGTTACTAAAATTCGAATTTGTGAATTTATTGGTAAAATAATTCGGTTATCTACGTCTAATAATCGGAATCTATTAGTATTTAATTCATTATATGGAATTATATATGAATCAAATTCAATATTTAAAAAATCTGAATATTCATATGATCAGTATCATTGATGACCAATTGATTTTAAAGTAATTATTGGTTCATTAATTTCATCTAATAGGTAAAGTAATCGTAGTGAAGGAAAAGCAATAAATAATAGAATAATTGTTGGTAAAATTGTTCAAATTACTTCAATTGTTTGACCATGTAATAAATATCGATTATTAAATTTGTTAAAGAATAGTATAAATATTATATATCCTACTATTATAGTAATTATTGATAAAATTATTAGTGTATGATCATGAAAAAATGTTAATTGTTCTATTAAAGGTGAGGCTCTATTTTGTAAATTTAAATTTGCTCATGTTGACATTTATTATTATTCTAATAAAAGTATAATACTTTATATATGAAGCTTAAATCCATTGCACTAATCTGCCATATTAGAAATTAGATGAAAGTAAGGGTAGTTCTGAATAACTATGTTCTGCTGGGGGAATATTTTGGTATCATTCAATAGATGAATTTAATTGTATAGGATAAATTACTTGACGTTGTTTAATTATTCTTTTTCAAATAATAATTATAAATAAAATAATTCCAACTAGTGAAATAGTTGAACCAATTGTAGAAATAACATTTCATGTTGTGTAAGCGTCTGGATAGTCAGAATAACGTCGTGGTATTCCAGCTAAACCTAAAAAATGTTGTGGAAAAAATGTTAAATTTACTCCAATAAATATAATAAGGAATTGAGTTTTTAATCATTTATTATTTAGAGTTAATCCTGTAAATAATGGATATCAATGAACAAATCCTGCTATAATTGCAAATACAGCTCCTATTGATAATACATAGTGAAAATGAGCTACAACATAATAAGTATCATGTAAAATAATATCAATAGATGAATTAGCTAATACTACTCCTGTTAATCCTCCAACTGTAAATAAAAATACGAATCCTAAAGCTCATATAATAGCTGGTGAATAGTTAATTTGAGTTCCATGAAGAGTAGCTAATCAACTGAAAATTTTAATTCCTGTTGGAATAGCAATAATTATTGTTGCTGAAGTAAAATAAGCTCGGGTATCTACGTCTATTCCAACAGTGAATATATGATGAGCTCATACAATAAAACCTAATAAACCAATAGCTAATATAGCATAAATTATTCCTAAAGATCCAAATGTTTCTTTTTTTCCAGATTCTTGACTAATAATATGAGAAATTATTCCGAATCCAGGTAAAATTAAAATATAAACTTCTGGATGACCAAAAAATCAAAATAAGTGTTGGTATAAAATTGGGTCTCCTCCTCCTGCTGGATCGAAGAATGAGGTATTTAAGTTTCGGTCGGTTAATAATATAGTAATAGCACCAGCTAATACTGGTAATGATAAAAGTAGTAATAAAGCAGTAATTACTACTGATCATACAAATAAAGGTATTCGATCATAAGTAATTCCAATAGATCGTATATTAATTACTGTAGTAATAAAATTTACAGCTCCTAAAATAGATGATATACCAGCTAAATGTAGGGAAAAAATTGCTAAATCAACTGAAGCTCCTCCATGAGCAATATTTGTTGATAATGGTGGATAAACAGTTCATCCAGTTCCAGCTCCATTTTCTACTATACTTCTTACTAATAATAATGTTAATGATGGTGGTAGTAGTCAAAAACTTAAATTATTTATTCGAGGAAATGCTATATCAGGTGCTCCTAATATTAGTGGAACTAATCAATTTCCGAATCCTCCAATTATAATAGGTATAACTATGAAAAAAATTATTACAAAAGCATGAGCTGTTACAATTACATTATAAATTTGGTCATCTCCAATTAGTGCTCCTGGGTGTCCTAATTCGGCTCGAATTAAAATTCTTAAGGATGTACCTACTATTCCAGCTCAAGTTCCAAATAAAAAGTATAATGTTCCAATATCTTTATGATTTGTTGAGAATAATCATTGTTGCGATTAAATGGCTGAAATTTAGGCAATAGACTGTAAATCTATTTATAAGAGTTATTCTTTTTAATTATTTATATTTTAGGCTTTATAGTCAATAATGATATTAGAGTGCAATTCTAAAGGAATAATTAAAATTATTAAGGCTTAAAAGATTATTCTTATATTTATAGCTTTGAAGGCTATTAGTTTATTTAACTTAAAGTCTTAAATTAAATAATAAATAAGTCTAATAATAAATATTCCAAATGTAGAAATAAATGATATGAATAAATAAATTTTTATTAAAAAGTTATTTCAATTTATATTATAAATTCAATTATTTTCAAAGTAATTTAATATAAAAGCAGTATAACATAATCGTAAATAAAAGTATAAAGTTAATAATGTTATAATAATTATTAAAGTTAATATGAATAATTGATTATTAATAGATAAATATTGAATAGTTAATCATTTAGGAATAAATCCTAAAAATGGGGGTAAACCTCCTAATGATAGTAAATTTAAAAATAATGAAAATTTTAGTGTTTTATTAAAAAAAAATAATATGAATAATTGATTAATATGAAATAATTTAAATATATTAAATAAATAAATTAAATTAAAAGATAAAAATCTATAAAATAAAAAGTAAGTAATTCATAATGATTCATTTGAATATATACTTATTAATATTCATCCTAAATGATTAATTGAAGAAAATGTTATTAATTTTCGTAATGATGTTTGGTTTAAACCTCTTAATGCACCAATTATAATAGATAAAATAATTGATCAGAATATTATGAATTTAATATTTAGGTATGAAATTAATATAAGAGGAGCAATTTTTTGTCAGGTTATTAAAATTAATGAATTTATTCAATTTAAACCTTCTATTACAGTTGGGAATCAAAAATGAAAAGGAGCTGCTCCAGTTTTTATTAATAAAGCTGATATTATTATTATTTTTATGAAATTATTTATTTGATCTATGAAATTAATTTTATATATTAATATAATTATTGAAAATAATAAAATTGAAGAAGCTAAAGTTTGAGTTAAGAAATATTTTAATGAAGCTTCATTAGATATTAAGTTATTATCTCTTATTAGGGGGATAAATGATAATAAATTAATTTCTAATCCTATTCAGGTTCTTAGTCATGAATTTGATGAAATAGTGATTATGGTTCTTATTATTAAAATAAAAATGAATATAATTTTTGATGAATTATTAAAAATTAAAAAGAAAAGGATTAAAACCTTTATAGTTGGGGTATGAGCCCAATAGCTTATTTAGCTTATCTTTTTATATTTTGGTGTATGATGCACAAAAGTTTTTGATACTTTTAGAAATAGTTTAATTCTATTAAATATAAAATTAGTTTTAAAATAATGAATATAATATTAATTATATGATTTACTCTATCAAAGTAATCCTTTTATCAGGCAATTCATT